TAATTAGATCGGGAAATTATTCAAATTTAAGAACAGAAGCTGGTTGCTTTTTCTTTCCCATAATTAATTGAAGCCATAGGGCCCTATCCATTTATTCATTCGACCCAACTTTTTTTTTGTTCCGTTCCAAGAATTCGAACAGGGTTTTGTACCGATCCGATAAAAATGAAATAGACTCAGAACTCTCCGTTGATACGACATGCTATTTTTTCCATTCATTCCCTTTCAGGATCAGTCGCGGTCTTCCAAACTTTACCGATGGTATGGACGAATTCCTCGCTTCATCCAAATGTGTAAAAGATTCTAGCCGCACTTAAAAGCCGAGTACTCTACCGTTGAGTTAGCAACCCGAAGAAAATAGAAAAAATTGAAACATAATTGAAATATTCAAATTCAAGGATGTGAAGATACAATCTAAATCAATTATCAATTAAATAATGAGAAAAGAAATTAGACGAGGTAATCAAACAATTGAGCTAAGAAATCTAAAAAAAACAGATTTTCTAATGGATTAGAAACATAAAAATGAATAGATCAAATCAAAATACAAGAAATTATCAGATAAAAGAAAATATATAGAGAGAGAGAGAATTGTCAAAATTGATAAAGTACCTCTTATGTTATCTACTTTTTTTTTTTTTTTTCTATTTAAAAACCTCTTGTATCAATATCAAAGAAAGGAATGAGGTAAAGTAAAAAAACAAACCTATGGTACGGAAATAAATAGATCCACTTCACTGAATTATATTTGTTCGATACACTGTTGTCAATATAAATGTTGAGAAAAGAATACAATAGAAAAAAACAAAAGAAATTTCATTGAAATCTTTTTTTTTTTTAACTCAAAAAATTTCAATTTAACAATGAAATAATATTCCAAATTGTCTTGGATTGACACTAGATATCTAATCTACATAGATACAAAAAAGTGTAGATGGGAGAATAAGAATTGGAAAAAAAATATCGGATTTTTAATGTATTTCATCAATCTAAGTGGAATAAACAAACTGGATTCCTTGTTGGTTAGTCAAATTCCAACAAAAACCACATAATTGAAAGAAATGAAATGTCCGAATTTGAGATTTATATGATCAATAAACTAAGGTTTTGTTGTTATCGACCATGGAATTCGACAGAAGCAATGAGAAATAGATACGAATAAAGCAGGATTAAGGGGGGAAATCAAAAAATAGTAGAGAAAAGTTATACAAAGTTATATACAAATCACTACCCCCCCTTGGTATTTCTTTAATTAAATTTCGTTTGATTAGGTCGAAGTTCCTTAAAAACTTCTGCCTTCTTTAAAATATCCTGAACAGTTCCTGTAGGTTGAGCGCCCTTTTCAAGGAAATATAGAATAGCAGGAACATTTAAATAAGTTTGATTCTTCAGTGGATCATAAAAACCCACTTTTCGAAGATCTTTTCCTTCTCTTCGGGATCGAACATCAATTGCAACGATTCGATAGACGGCTCATTGGGATAGATGTAGATGAACAATACCCCCCCTAGAAACGTATAGGAAGTTTTCTCCTCGTACGGCTCGAGAAAAAATGATTTGATTCGAAGTTTTGTCTATGTATGGAATTCTACTAAATGACAAATGAGCCTATAAAATCAATTAGACTATGATTTAAGTCTTTTTTTTCTTCTTCCTTCCTGAAAATGAAAAAGAAACCATTCGTACTCATAACTCAAGTTGGATAACTCTCAAATAGCTTAAAGGAAAAAATCTTTAATAAATTTCATTTATTGAGTGGTCTTTACCCCCTTTTGTTTGTCTCGTTTAAAATTCTATTTTGATTCTTCAGTCTGATCCAGTTATTGAGACTATCGAGACAATTAAAAGGGTGTTTCCTTGTTCTGGGATCCTTTAATCTTTTTTTAAAATCATTGGGTTTAGACATTACTTCGGTGCTTCTTAATCCTTTCAAAATGGCAGCAACATACCCTTTTTGTGATTTCTCTTTCTATCAAAGAATCCTACGGACAGTTGATTCCCGCGTGATACACTTTGGATCGAAAACGTTTGATCAATTCCAACAGGTTTTGCTTTTGAATTGGAAACTTGCTCAAATTGGATCCTTTCCATTTCTATCTCGAAGATATATTTACGAAGTTGTTCCAATTTATTGATTGGCATTAACCCTAGATCCTTGCCCCCGAGAAATGAATTAATCCTTTCCACTCGAGCTCCATCGTGGACTATTTACAACCCAACAAAAAGCAAAAAACGAAGGGTTCGAGTGGAACAGAACAAACGATGTCGAGCCAAGAGCACCTTCATTCCTATATAAATATAAAATAGCGGATGTAAAAATCCACAACGGATCTGTCCTTCAAGTCGCACGTTGCTTTCTACCACATCGTTTCAAACGAAGTTTTACCATAACATTCCTCTAATTTGGAACCGGTATGGAATTGATTCAATCATGGAATCATGAATAGTCATTGGTTCAGTTGTACATAGACATCGCGTAATCTATACTTTTTCTTCTATATATGATATGTGTAAAGATTTTTCTGAAGAAGTCTTAGCAAGACACCATCTTTAACATATATATAAAGAAATAGAAATAGATAAACGAATAAATAAGTTCTTTTTGAGTCTGCTACTTCAAGTGACTCAATAGGATAGATTGACCTATTTCCTACTTTTTGAGTACCAAAGATTCAACTTACAAGTAATCATTCAAAATAGTTATTAAAACTATTTCGAATGGAAAAAGGTTCCTATTTAGACATCATTAAAAGATAAGTCTTTTTTTTTTAATTGACCCATCACGGATTTCAAATAGATAAATAGATCACAGAAAAGAAGAAAGAAATCCCATTTTTTTTTTCATGAGATGGATAAAAAAACTGATGTAAGGTAAGATTTGAATCTTTATTCTTTTCATCTGATTGCGAAAATCCAAATCGAAAAAATCGAGAGGGGTTTTCGTATCTATCAGATAGACTGAACAATTGTCACTGTTATAGATATTCTATAATACTTAATTTAAGTAATTTAAGTTTCCAAAATTTAAGGGATCCCAAACCTTTTTCAAAAAAACCGAAAGACTATTGTCATTGAAATAGAACGATACATATAAGCTAAACATTTCCTCATTTTATATGCATTTTGTTTAACATGGGGTTGAGTAATATTTCACTAATCAAATCTTGTCATAAAGTGAATAAAAGGGATAGGATAAATCACCCCTGCCTCAATCCAATCGTTACATAGATTTACAATTCTTCATTATAGCCAAACAAAAAAAATACCTAAATAAAATAAAAAAACGAGATTCAAAGAAAATACATCGATTCCATAACATATAAACATATATAAATATGTTATTTGATCATTTGTTAATGAGATTTGGACAGATACAGATATTTAAATTAATACTTATTATCTCCTATCCACTCCCCTATTCTTTCTATGGGAATGATAGAGCAAAAAAAAGGAATCCTGATCCGGTATGGGAAATGACTTGTCTAGTTACAAAAACAAACAATAAGTCCAAATTTAGTCAAGCTTTAGTCTAACCCACTAAGAGACTTAGTCCTATTGATTGAATTTAATTAGTATCAAGAACTCGCTCTTGTTTCGAATTCAGAGATCTCGAGAAAAATCTAATTACTAATTAGACTCCCTCATTTACGGGATAAATAATAAGAGATAGGGAATATAGATTCTTTTGCATCTCGATTCAAAATACATCCATCGTTGAAAATTCAAATAGATATGGGATGGAAAGTTTTTCCAAGTAACTAACTTCCCTAAATATCAAAGGGAATGAACATATGATGAAAAGCCCACCCAACTTTTTTGAATTCAAACTCTTTTATTTTGATCCATGTTCTCATCTTACCTGATAAAAAATAGATTCAGGTCCAGATGCGTGTCATTTGAATTTGATTCAGTTCAGTTTGTGAAAAAAGATATGATTCATATAAGATATAAAAGAATCACATTCCATCTAAAATTAGACTTTAAACAGAAAGTTGTTCAAGAAAACAATCTTTATTCTAAAGATATAAAAAAAATGGATATGGCTCTGGGACGGAAGGATTCGAACCTCCGAATAGCGGGACCAAAACCCGTTGCCTTACCACTTGGCCACGCCCCATTATCAATTTCTAATCTACACTAAGAAACAATAATATTGTTATTGGTTGTTTGTCAACTCCAGTCCAAATATCTATAGAATAGATTATTACTAGGATTTTAATCCATATAGATATAGAATTCAACTAAATTTATTGATCATTACATATAATTCAATTAAGATATTGTATGAAAGTATGATTTCTTCTATTCTCCTTTGAGAATTGGAGGATTTTTGATTGGGTGGGTTCAAAGAAAAAGAAGGATTTTTTGTATACCTTACTTCCTTTCTTCCTTTTTCCTTATATCAATAACTCAATCAAAATGCAATTATCTCCAAGAACAAAATGTCTGTTATGCTTAATATCTTTAGTTTGATCTGTATTTGTCTTAATTCTGCCCTTTATTCGAGTAGTTTTTTCTTCGGCAAATTGCCCGAAGCCTATGCTTTTTTGAATCCAATCGTAGATGTTATGCCAGTCATACCTGTGTTTTTTTTTCTCTTAGCCTTTGTTTGGCAAGCTGCTGTAAGTTTTCGATGAGATCCTTAATAATATCCTAGAAGATTCATGATTTCTTCGAGAAAAAATTCTCTAACAATTGATAAAATCAGATAAGTTTTAGAGTCTGAACCCTCGATTCACACATTGAAATTCTTGGATAGTCGCCATAAATCCGGCTTACCCCATTTCCTCCCTTTTTTGACCCTTTTCCAGTGAAAGACCCTAACCCTATTATATTAATTATATTAGGGTCTCCCACAATATCGAATTTGGATATGAAAGAAATTTTTGTTAATGAAAAACTCTTATTCCAAATAGATTTCTGACAATTCATTTCTATTTCTAGAAAAACCTCATTTCTTGGTGTCAAAATAGGATATGTGGTAGAAAAATGGAAGATCT